AAGAATTTCCAGGAACATTTGGAAGATTTCGTTTCTGAGCAGAAGAGCCGTTTTCAAATAGTGTTCGATCGATTACGTATTGATCCATATTCGATTGATTGGTCTGAGGTTATGGACGAAAAAGATTTGGCTAAGACACTTCGTTTCTTTCTGTCCAAGTCACTTCTTTTTTTGTCCAAGTTTCTTTTCTTTTTGTCTAACTCACTTCCTTTTTTCTGTGTGAGTTTCGGGAATATCCCCATTCATAGGTCCGAGATCGATCTATATGGGTGGAAAGGTCCGTATGATCAACTCGGCAATCAGTTGTTAGAATCGATAGGTCTTCCAATTGTTCATTTGAAAAAATGGAAACCATTTTTATTGGACGATCATGATACTTCCCGAAAATCGAAATTCTTGGTCAATGGAGGAAAAATAGCACCCTTTTTGTTCAATAAGATACCAAAGTGGATGATTGACCCAAGAAAAAATCGCGGGAAATCCTTTGATAGGGCGGATTCCTATTTCTCAATGATATTCCACAATCAAGACAATTGGCTGAATCCCGTGAAAACATTTCATCGAAGTTCATTGATATCTTCTTTTTATAAAGCAAATCGACTTCGATTCTTGAATAATCCACATCACTTCTGCTTCTATTCTAACACAAGATTCCCCTTTTCTGTGGAAAAGGCCCATATCCATAATTCTGATTTGACATATGGACAATTCCTCAATATCTTGTTCATTCGCAACAAAATATTTTCTTTGCCCGTCGAATATGCTTTTGGGGGGAGAGAGACTATTTCACCAATCGAGTCACAGGTATCTAACATATTCATACCTAACGATTTTCCACAAAGTGGTGACGAAACGTATAACTTGTACAAATCTTTCCATTTTCCAAGTCGATACGATCCCTTCGTCTGTAGAACTAGTTTCTCGATCGCAGACATTTCTGGAACACCCCTAACAGAGGGACAAAGAGTGCATTTTGAAAGAACTTGTTGTCAACCTCTTTCAGCTAGGAATCTATCGGATTCAGAAGAGAAGAACTTGCATCAGTATCTCAATTCAAACATGGGTTTGATTCCCACTCCATGTTCTGAGAAAGATTTACCATGCAAAAAGAGGAAAAAACGGCGTCTTTGTCTAAAGAAATGCCTTGCGAAAGGGCAGATGTATAGAACCTTTCAACAAAGGGCTCTTTCAACTCTCTCAAAATCGAATCTATTCCAAACATATATGCCATGGTTCTTGACAGGGTACTGGATATTTGTAGATAATTTTGTAGATACTTTTTCAGACCTATTGCCGATTTCAGATACTTTTCCAGAACTATGGCTGATACTACGTAATAGTCAAAAATGGGTATCCATAATACGAAGTAGCAGTAAAAAATTGGTATTCATCTTTCGGGATATTAGGCATAGATTGGGTAGATCGTGGCGAATTCTTTGGAAAAAAGCGCGTCTTAATCTGATAAGTGAGATTTCGAATAAGTGTTTACATAATGTTCTTCTGTCCGAAGAAATGATTCATCGAAATAATGAGTCACCATTGATATCGACACATCTGAGATCGCCAAGTGTTTGGGAGTTCTTCTATTCAATCCTTTTCCTTCTTGTTGTTGCTGGATATCTCGTTTGTACCCAGCTTCTCTTTGTTTCCGGGGCCTCTAGTGAGTTACAGACAGAGTTCGAAAAGGTCAAATCTTTGATGATGGAATCATCTATGATTGAGTTGCGAAAACTTCTGGATAGGTATCCTACATCTGAACCAAATTCTTTCTGGGTAAAGAATCTCTTTCTAGTTGCTCTGGAACAATTCCGTTCTAAGAAGATATATTTGAATATCAATCTCATCGATCTCATATCAAATCCCATCAATCGAATCACTTTTTCGAGAAATACGAGACATCTAAGTCATACAAGTAAAGAGATCTATTCATTGATAAGAAAAAGAAAAAACTGGAACGGGGATTGGGTTGATGATAAAATAGAATCCTGGGTCGCGAACAGTGATTTGATTGATGATGAAGAAAGAGAATTCTTGGTTCAGTTCTCCGCCTTAACGACAGAACAAAGGATTGATCAAATTCTATTGAGTCTGACTCATAGTGATCGTTTATCAAAGAATGACTCTGGTTATCAAATGATTGAAGAACCGGGAGCAATTTACTTACGATACTTGGTTGATATTCATAAAAAGGATCTATTGAATTATGAGTTCAATCCATCCTGTTTAGCAGAAAGACGGGTATTCCTTGCTCATTATCAGACAATCACTTATTCCCAAACTTCGTGTGGGACTACTACTTTGCACTGCCCATCTCATCGAAAACCCTTTTCGCTCCGCTTAGCCTTATCCCCCTCTAGGGGAATTTTAGTGATAGGTTCTATAGGAACTGGACGCTCCTATTTGGTCAAATACCTAGCTACAAATTCCTATGTTCCTTTCATTACGGTATTTCTGAACGATAACAAGCCAAAAGTTATGGATGAGGATGAAGATGAGGATT